AATGAGAAAGATTTCTACATATCCGACCAAATCGATTGAGAATATCAGAATCTGATAAATCGGCCCGAATCGGCTTACTAATGGGATGCCCCGAAACGTTACAAAATTTCGCTTTAGCCAATGATCCAATCATTGGAATAATTGGGACTAGGGTATCGAACTTCTTACTAGCAATCTCCATTAGAAATGAATTTTCTAGCATTTGAGTCCTTACCACTGAAGGATTTCGCCCTACACTTGAAAGATAACTCAGAAACTCGAAGGAATGATTGGAAAATTGGTTTATATGAATTCTATCTGGTTGAGACCACAAGTAAAAATAACATTGCCATAAAATGACAAGGTGATATTTCCATTTATTCATCAGAAGAAAACTTCCCCTTGAAGCTAGAATGGATTTTCCTTGATATCTGACATAATGCATGAAAGGATCCTTGAACAACCATAGGATAGTCTGGAAATCCTTATGAAACACTCCTGGAGGATGCTTTATTTTTCCATAGAAATATGTTCGCGCAAGAAGGTTTCCAAAAGATGTTGATCGTAAATGAAAAGATTGTTTACGGAGAAACATGAATAGGGATTCGCATTCATAGACATGATAATTATATAGGAACAAGAAGAATCTTTGATTCTCGTTTGAAAAAAAAGAGATGGATTTCTTTTGAGTAATCAGACTACCCCAATTACGAGACTCGTGGAGAAAGAGTCGGAATAAATGTAAAGAGGGGGCATCTTGTACCCAAGAGCGGAGGTTTTGAACCAAGATTTCTAGATGAATGGGGTGGGGTATTAGTATATCTGACACATTATTTAAATGTGATAATTTATCCTCTAAAAAGGCAAATGTTGAATGAATTGATCGTAAATTCTGAGATTTTTGTAGATCTTTCCTTTCTCGAGAAGACACTAATCGCAGTGAGAATTTCATTTCCAAAATGACTGCAAATCCTGCAGATACCATTTGATAATCAAATTTTTTTCTGTTAAAAGCATTCGCCGAAATAATCAAACACTTCTGTTGATACATTCGAGTAATTAAACGTTTCACAAGCAGTGAACTGAATTTTTTGTCATAACCTAAATTTTCTATGGGTTCGTAAGGACTGGATCCCTTTAAACCATGATCATGAGCAAGTGCATAAAGAGACTCCTGAAAAAGAAGTGGATAGAGGAAGTCTTGTTGCTGAGATCTATCCATTTCAAAATATCCTTGTAATTCCTCCATTTGAAATTCGATTTGAAATTAAAACAAAGGCAAAGGGTTAGCAAATGATACATAGTACGATACAGTCAAAACAGGGTATATAGTAAGAAAATAAAAAAATACCTCGGTGACGAGAGATAAGCTAATCAATGGATCCTCTCTTTTTCCATCCAATTGGTTTGTGTTCGTTATAGAATACCGAGATGGTTCGAAATCCTTTATTTTTGCAACCCGATCGCTCTTTTGACTTTGGGATAATTTATCTTTATCAATATACCGTTTCTGATACACATGAGTCTCCACTCCATACATAATAGAATGGAGGTAGAAATAGTTAGGATTCAAAAAAAAAAATGGATAATCCACTTATGGGAGAACCTTTTCCCGCACCAGGCACTAATCCATTTTTAACATCTAATTAGATCGGGTAATCATTCGAATTCAGAACAGAAGCTCGTTGCTTTTTGCTTCCCTATAATTGGAGCCAGAGGGCTCTATCCATTTATTCAATCGACCCAACTGTGAATTGAGTTTGTCCCGCTCCAAATAATAAAAAAACTGGATTTTGTACCGATCCGTTAAGGATCCAGTATTCTCAGAGTTTGATATTGATACGACATGCTGCTTTTTCCACTCACCCCCTTTCAGGATCAGTCGTGGTCTTACAAACTCTACCAATGGTATGTATGAATCCGTTGCTTCATCCAAATGTGTAAAAGATTCTAGGCGCACTTAAAAGCCGAATACTCTACCGTTGAGTTAGCAACCCGAATAAAGTGTGTAGATACGAGCGCAATCAAACAAAAGAAATAAAAGAATAAAGAGATTGGATTGCACGACCCCACCAACAAACAACAAAATGAAACTAACAACCAAATATACTTGGGCAATCCACTATTGTCAACATGCTAATATGAACGTTGCAAAGAATCTATCGAGACTCGTTCCTGATCTCCTTTACTCTTGCCTCGCCGTCCTCGACTCTCCGGTTACGGAACCGGAAGGCTCCTCACCATGTGACGGTAGAGTGAGAGGCTTGAATCGGCTCGGCTGAGCTTGCCACGCCGTCCTCGACTCTCNNNGGGGGGAATAAAAAAGAAACAATGACACAATACTCCCATAGGACGGCCCCCCTTGACCCACTTTTTCATTCATTTTCGTTCGTTTAATTAACCCGAAGTTCCTTTACTATCCCTTTTTTTGAAATATCATGAACAATTCCTGTGGGTTGAGCACCCCTTTCAAGGAAATATAGAATAGCAGGAACATTTGAATAGGTTTGATTCTTTATCGGATCGTAAAAACCCACTTTCCCGAGATCTCTTCCTTCTCTTCGGGATCGAACATCAATTGCAACGATTCGATAGATGGCTCATTGGGATAGATATAGATGAACAATGCCCCCCCCTAGAAACGTATAGGAGGTTTTCTCCTCGTACGGCTCGAGAAAGAATGATTTGAATTATATAGTTCCAAATAGATCTATAAAATTCTCAAATTCATTACTATGCTTTGATTCGTTTTTTCTTCCGTCCCGAAAAAGAAAAGAAAAATCATCCGTACTCATAACTCAAGTTGTCTAATTCTCAAAGAGCTAAAAGGAAAATCCTTAGACGTAGTCATTTCATTTATTGAGCTGTCTCTAACCCCTTTTGTTTGTCTCGTTTAGACTCCCCCCCTTTTTTTTGATTCCTGGTTCCAATGGTTGAGACAATTAAAAATGGTGTTTTCTTGTTCCGGGATCCTTTATCTTTGCTTTGAATCATTGGGTTTAGACATTACTTCGGTGATCTTTAATCGTTTCAAAATGGCAGCAACGTACCTTTTGCGATTTCTTTCTAGCGAAGAATCATACGAACGGTTGATTCCCGTGTGATAGACTTGTGATCGAAATAGTTTTCTCAATTCCAACAAAATTTCCTCGAAACTTTTGTTGAATTTGGATGTTTTCGATTTCTATATTGAAGATATACTTACGAAGTTGTTCCAACTTATTGATTGACACTAACCCTAGACCCTTGTCCCTGAGAAATGAATAAATACTTTACTTTCTGCTCGAGCTCCATCAGGTACTATTTACAACCCAGCAAAAAGGGTTGGTCTAGTGGAACAGAACAAACTATGTCGAGCCAAGAGCATCTTTATTCCTATATAAAATGGTGGATGTAAGAGTCCACAGACGATCATGTCCTTCAAGTCGCACGTTGCTTTCTACCACATCGTTTTAAACGAAGTTTTACCATAACATCCCTCTTGTTTGAGACCCGTATGGAATTGATTCAATATGGAATCTTGAATAGTCATTGGCTCAATAGGTCCATAGCAATCTATACTTGAGACTTTATTTTTCTATAGGGTAAGCATTTATCTGGCTGGAGAAGTCTTAGGATTCAATTGAATTAGTGAATTCACATATATTCATTTGAATTATATAAAAAATATTTAGTGAAATTCCATCTTTTTTCAGTATAGATAGCGAACCCGCGCCTTGTTTTTATTTTTTAAACCAGCGCACCCGCGACCTTTTCGATGAAAATGTCGATGAAAATGTGGGATTCTAAAATGAAAATTTGAGATCCTAGCGCAAGAAAGCGCTATCCATAATATATACGAAAAAGACTTCAAAGTCCATTTTTTTTTTTTCAGTCACAGTCAATCATAGATATCGAACCTGATACTATTTTATTATTGAAACCGGCTAAACCAATACACTGCCTTTTCGATGAAAAGTAAAATGTGGTACTATCGCGCTATCAACGATATAGCCTAAAAATAAAATAATTAAAAGTAAATCCCCGATCTAGGTTTCGTGCTATCTCCAAATTCTCATCTTTCAATTCGAAGCGCAGTGACTGTTAGTGAAGTGATAGGTCTCGTAGAGTTTCCTGGAAGCCTAGGCAGCTTATCAATCAGAATTAGTGAATTCTCCCGAATAAACTAAGACCCAGGTCTTCTTTTGATTTGATTGGGTCGAGTTATTGATGGATCCTATGACCCATATCAGAATCAAGTACGAGAATTCTTTTTACTTGCTCTATGAATCGAAATTCTTCTAAGAATTAATGGAATGATTGAAAATGGAAAATTCTATTTGAGTTCTTTCCTATTTTTTAGATTTTTTTATTTGATTGTTCCTTCCGAAAGAGATAAGAGCTGGTGAATCGGAAACAATTCAATTAATAAGAATAGAAAAAACTTTGATTTTCTTATGGAACATACATATCAATATGCATGGATCATACCTTTCGTTCCGCTTCCGGTTCCTTTAGCAATAGGAGTGGGACTTCTTCTTGTTCCGACGGCAACAAAAAATCTGCGTCGCATGTGGGCTTTTCCTAGTGTTTTATTACTAAGTATAGTTATGCTTTTTTCGGCCGACCTGGCTATTCAGCAAATAAACGGGAGTTCCATTTATCAATATGTATGGTCTTGGACCATCCATCATGATTTTTCCTTAGAGTTTGGCGACTTGATCGATCCACTGACTTCTATTATGTCAATATTAATTACTACTGTTGGAATCATGGTTCTTATTTATAGTGACAATTATCTGTCTCATGATCAAGGATATTTGAGATTTTTTGCTTCTATGAGTTTTTCCAATGCTTCCATGTTGGGATTAGTTACTAGTTCTAATTTGATACAAATTTATATTTTTTGGGAATTAGTTGGAATGTGTTCCTATCTATTAATAGGTTTTTGGTTCACGCGACCAATTGCGGCAAATGCTTGTCAAAAAGCATTTGTAACTAATCGGGTGGGGGATTTTGGTTTCTTATTAGGAACCTTAGGT